AATGAGATCTCGATTTTTTTCATCCAAAGAATTTGTATTTATACAAATACAATACATAGGTCGTCGATTCGGCAGTGGATAAAAAAAGGGGACCCATCTTTCCAGTTAATGGTTCAAATAATTTTATCCATATGAGTGTTCTACATCGGATAAACTTCCAATCATTCCTTTTTTATCATTTTTAAACCTTTTTCTTACTAATGTAACGGTAGAAAGAGTACCATGCTATGCTGCTATGCTGTGCCTGGACTTCAAACAATTTCTCTTTAACCATGTAAAAGACCTCAACATTATTGGTTGATAGAGAAGAGAATCAAAGTTAATTGACCAATTAGTCACGAAATGCTATGGTTCTTACATAGGATTTCTGAATGAAATCCAATTCCTAAGTAATTCGTCGAGATTGTGCACCCTTTGTTCCTATTTCTGCTATAAATATAAAAAAGAATACATAAATATAAATAAAGTGCAGCCGGTGAAATCCAACCTATTCTTGAAATATACAACTCGCACACACTCCCTTTCCAAAAAAAATCAATACACCCAGCACTACGCTTAGATTTATTGGATTTGTTGCTAAAATATCGGTATTAAACTCGAAACTCCCAGCGGATGACCAGTGCTCCACGGAAACAAAAGAATCGGTTATATTTTTCATATGCTCTCCCCTTATAGATAGGACTAACAAAATAGATAGGACTAACAAAAAACAGAGTTCTTTTTGTATCACTCCGCTTATTATTGTTAATGTAATTTAATAATTCTCAAATTTCTTAGTTATGGTTATGTTTTTATTCTTCTTTTTTTTTATTCTATGATGAAATTAAACATTAAACAAAAGGATTTGCAAATAAAAGAGCTAATGCCACGACCAGTCCATAAATTGTTAAAGCTTCCATAAAAGCCAGACTAAGCAATAAAGTACCTCGTATTTTACCCTCTGCTTCTGGTTGTCTCGCAATACCTTCTACGGCTTGGCCCGCAGCAGTACCTTGACCAACCCCAGGTCCGATAGAAGCAAGCCCTACAGCCAATCCAGCAGCAATAACGGAAGCAGCAGAAATAAGTGGATTCATGGTAAGTTCCTCGCACCAAAAAAAGAAATGGTTAATGATACAACCAACCAATGAATTAGTACTTAATTTACTTATTTTTATACTTCTACTTTTACTACTACACTTCTTTTTTATTTTGTGATCTTTATCACGAAAATCCTAAAATCTATTAGGTCGAAGTAGCTAAAAGATCCAAATGGAATTCATAATATTACTGAATTGTCAGAACTACTTCAATATATCGTTTTTCCTTTCTACCTTATGTAAATAGATATTGTATAAAGTTTTAGTCATTGCGTTTCCTTGTTTAAAAACTATTCTATTCTTTCTCTTTCAGTCAATTCACAATAATAGACAAAATAGAAAAAAGACTATTTCGAAAGTTAGTCAATGATGACCCTCCATGGATTCACCTATATAAGCCGCAGCCAAAGTTGCAAAAATAAGAGCTTGAATACCGCTTGTAAATAATCCAAGAAACATGACAGGTATAGGAACTACTGAAGGCACTAAAGAAACAAGAACAACAACCACTAATTCATCAGCCAATATATTCCCGAAAAGTCGAAAACTAAGAGATAAAGGTTTTGTGAAATCTTCTAGAATATTAATTGGTAAAAGTATTGGAGTTGGTTGAATGTATTTCCCGAAATATCCCAATCCTTTTTTGCTAAGACCCGCATAGAAATATGCCACTGACGTGGGTAAAGCTAAAGCAACAGTAGTATTTATATCATTCGTGGGCGCAGCTAACTCCCCATGAGGTAACTTTATGATTTTCCAAGGTAAAAGAGCACCTGACCAGTTAGAAACAAAAATAAATAAGAACATCGTTCCTATAAAAGGAACCCAAGGACCATACTCCTCTCCAATCTGAGTTTTGCTCAAGTCTTGAATAAATTCAAGGACATATTCGAATAAATTCTGACCGTTGGTCGGAATGGTTTGTGGATTCCGAACAGCTATGATGATTGAACCTAATAAAATAGCAATTACAACCCAAGAAGTGATAAGTACTTGGGCATGAATTTGTAAACCTCCTATTTGCCAATATAAATGTTGGCCTACTTCTACACCTGATATATCATATAACCCTTTGAGTGTTTGAATGGAACATGGTATAACATTCATATCGTCATTGTCCTCTAACAGAAATCAAACTTAAAAAAAAAGTAATTATTTTGATTCAACCATCTATTTCTCAATTTATCTATATTCATTCATGAATTTCAGTTATGAATCATATATTTTGGATACCGAGAAATCACATAAAAAAAAATACCAATCATTTTATCTTTTCAATAGGATTCAATAGTCAAAACATAGTTCAAACTCCAAAAAATGCAAACCAAAATAGTAACAATCAAAGAGAGTTCGCCAAAAACAAACTAATCTTATTCTTTCTTCTTCTTAATGATAATAGTAATTAGAAGATAATCAAACATTTTTTATATAACTAGAATGGCCCTCACAAATTGCAGATACTAATTTGGCAAGAATCAATCGAATCGAAGCTATCGCATCATCGTTGGCCGGAATAGAAATATCTGCAAGATCTGGGTCACAATTTGTATCAATTAAACAAATCGTCGGAATACCCAAAATGACACATTCTCGAAGAACCGTATATTCTTCTTGCTGATCAACGATAATTACAATATCGGGCAACCCCGTCATATATTTGATCCCACCCAGATATGCTTGCAAGGTAGATAACTTTCTCTTCAACATTGCTGCGTCTCCTTTGGGGAGACGATTGAGTTTCCCCATCTTTTGTTCTGCTCTTAAGTCCCTGAACTTCTGAAGTCTTGTTTCTGTAGTAGACCAATTCGTTAACATACCACCAAGCCATTTTTTATTAACATAATGACATCGAGCCCTTATTGCTGCTGATGCTACTAAATCCGCTGCTTTATTTTTGGTGCCAACGATTAAGAATTTTTTTCCCCTACTCGCTGCATCAAAAACTAAATTGCAGGCTTCTGATAAAAAACGAGCAGTTATAGTAAGATTTGTAATATGAATACCCTTACGCTTTGCAGAGATGTAAGGAGCCATTCTAGGATTCCATTTAGTAGTACCATGACCAAAATGAACTCCCGCTTCCATCATTTCTTCCAAATTGATGTTCCAATATCGTCTTCCCATTTTCCCACACTTTCTCTTTTTATTTTTTTTTTTTTTTCAAAGAGATTCAGTACCCTGTGAAATAAATAATTGTTCCGACGGAACCTTCTACCAGGATTGACCATTGATCTACGACCCAAACCATGAATTTAATTGATTACGAAATCAATAATTGGACCAGAGAGTTAAAGTAAAAAGAATGAACCTCTTGTTAGGAATTAGTAAATTACATTATGTATTATGTAAATGATTGATCTGATATCTCATGGAAAGTGTTTGGGGCACAAGAACAAAATAATTCTCTATGGTATAACAAAATATCTCTCATTTCCAACTCAAATAGATTCTTCCTTTTTATTTTCAAATGAATATTTTTGTCTTGCTTTGAACGATGTACTAATTTGTGAAATCCGGTACCAACCGGTATAATTCCCCCCAGAACAACGTTCTCTTTCAGGCCTTTCAACCAATCAATACGACCTCGTAGAGCAGCTTTTGCTAAAACCCGAGCAGTTTCTTGAAAACTCGCTTCGGATATGAAACTTTGAGTATTCAGAGATGACTTCGTTATTCCCAATAAGATTGCCCGATAACAGACCGCTTCGTCCAAAACGCGCCCTGCTCGCTCTGCTCGCAACAATCCAATAAATTCTCCAGGTAAAAAAACATTAGACATTCCATCTTCTGAAACCAAAACTCTTGATGTTACTTGACGTACAATAATCTCTATATGTCTATTATGGATCTGTACCCCCTGAGATCGATAAACCTTTTGGATCTTATTAACCAAAGAGATACGACTTTGGGCTATGGTTAGTTCAGCTCCAATCAAGAATCCCCAGGGGATCCCAAGAATCCTTCGGATACGTTCGTCCCAACCTTCAACTCTTCTTTCGAGGTTCATCGATATTGAATCAATTGAACGAACTTCTAAGATTTGTTCCACTTTTGGAAGACCTTGCGTTATGTCACCAGATCTCGATTTTTCATAGATAAATGTAATTAATGTATCTCCTTCATAAAAGGTTTCCCCATAATGGCCATGAACAGTTGCTCCTGGAGTGACCAAATAGGGTTTAGCTGATCTTATAACTAAAGAGTCAACATGAACAATGAAAATTTGACCAGATTTTTTTATGCGTGATCCGTATTTAAATAGACATACATTTTCACAAAGGAATTGTCCAAGACTAATTATTGTCCATGCCTCTTCACAAGAATCGTGATGGAGAAAATACCAATTCAAATGGAATGAATTCCAAATTGTTTTACTGTATGGATCGGGATTATAAATCCTACTATTTTCATCTAGGAAACAGTATTTAAATGGAAGTACTTGAAGTACTTGGAAAGTCTGTGGAAAATTTTCAAGTAAAAAATCTTTCTTTAAAAAGACTTGATTATAAGTTCTTAAATAGTAAGATGAACGAAAATTCACTATTTTAGGCACAATAGTACCTAAAGGACCCAACAAATCCCTAATTGGAGTCATGGGATCCGATTCTTTTGTCGCATTATTATATCTCGAAGTATTAAAGGGGCCAATTCGAGAACTATTGGATGATGACAAAATGAGGAAAGATTTGTATTCCTTATTTTGATTCAACAACGTACCAAGAGTCCCCTGATGTTGGGGAAATAATGGAATCTTCGTCTTAGAATCAAAAGGATTTCTATGTATACGATATAATTCATTATTCGAAATCAATCCTGAACCTGCCGTATCATACCTTTTTTCGGTATACGAAATAGTGGACTTTACTAACTCAATTCGGATGAAATCACGAAGCAGATCATTTGCCCTTATTTCAACAAAAG